TTTATTTAAAAACCAATACTATGACTATCAATGCGGTACAAGTAATTTCCAAAACATAATAGAAAAGCAATATAAACAAGCTAAGGGCTTTTCATAAGTTTTTTGATCATACAGAATTACATAACACAATTTCCAGCAAAAATGAGGTTCGTTTTATAACTTGGTATTGATAAATATGCGGATCTAGAAATTCATTTCGGATAATTGAACCTTCTCAAACTGTTTCTTTTTAAGAACCAAAAAGATTTGTGCCAAAATAACGGATGCCAAGAATAGCAAAAGGCCTTGTACGCGGAATGGATCTTGAAGGACTATTTCCGCATCCCCCTGACCAAATCCCCCCACATTTGGATTACTCGTTAATGGTTGATCCATTTTGATGGATTCACCCTCGGAAACAAGAAGTTCCGGCCCTGGAGGGATAATATCAACTACTTGACGTCCATCCGATGCATCCGCTATAGTTATTTCGTAGCCCCCTTTTTCTTTTCGTATGATTTTGTTTACTATACCCGCCGATGTAGCATTATAAACATTATTGTTACTCTTGCTCCCGTCGGGATAAATCTGACCCCTTCCCCTGTTTCCGCCTACGTATATGGGATATTTTAAGAAATGAACGTCTTTCTTAGTAGCGGGGTCCGGGGAAAGAATAGGAAAGGTTATTTCACTATATTTTTGACCGGGAATAGGACCTATCACAAGAATATTTTTTTTATTGGGGCGATAACTCTGAAAAGACAGATTTCCCATCTTTTCTTTAATTTCGGGCGAAATACGATCGGGGGGGGCTAATTCAAAATCCTCAGGTAAAATAAGAACAGCCCCCACATTCAAGGCTCCCTTTTTACCATTAGCAAGAACTTGTTTCAGTTGCAGATCATAAGGAATTCGAATAACTGCTTCAAATACAGTATCAGGTAGTACCGCTTGTGGAACCTCGATATCCACGGGTTTGCTCGCTAAATGGCAATTGGCACATACAATACGGCCGGTCGATTCTCGTGGATTTTCATAACTCTGCTGTGCAAAAATAGGATATGCTTTTGAAATGGGCGTCCAAGTTATTATATATATAATGAGCGATACGTAAATGAATCGAATAATCTCTTCCTTTATCCAAGAAAAGGTATTTCTAGTTTGCATGGTCCAATCATTGATCCCCAAAAATTTCTACAATAAAATTAGATAAGTCACCAGTACAGTTCCTTTTCTATGATTCTGCTATTTACTGAAATAATTTGTATGGAATATTGAAGGAATCCCTAAGGTGGCTAGAAAGAATAAGTCCATTTTTTACTCTTTTACTTAATGTACAATACTGATGTACAAAGTAATAAACATTGGAATTGGCTCGTTCGATCATTTTTTAATCATTGATTGAATGATAAATAACTACAAGTGACGGAGATACGCGATTTAAATAACGAAAAATAAAATATTTAAAAATAGTATCTAAAATGACTGGAAAAGTCGAAACAAGACCGGATATAAGTTGATCATAATAATCAAATCCAAAATCTTTGTAGATAGAGCCAATCGTTAGTTCCCAACCATGGTGCGAATGGAATCCTATGCATAAATCGGTCAATAAAAGAATATAAAAAGCTTTTAGAGTATCGCTCAAATTATATAGAAATTCTTGAAGACAAGAGTTAAGAAAAATAAGTTCTTCATTACCTAGGATAGAATAAAAACTTAGAATAAAGAAAGAAATTATATTTCTTGAGAAATGTAAAATCATATGTATACGACTCTCATTGTGCATATTAATCAATTGGATAGTTTCTTTGTAAACTACGGCATGAAGTTTTTGTAAACTCCCTTCCGGGTATTCCTTTAGTATTTCATCGAAGAGGGATAGTTCCTCTAATTCGATAAATTTTTTTAGAATCCCCTTTTCTTCAATATCGTTCAAAAAAATTTCGGAGGGCCTAGTATTCCACCAATTATTAACCCAAGATTTCATACTTTTGTTAAATGGAAATGAGAGAGAGATCCACCAAGGCAAAAATACTAGAGATGCAAGATATAGAAGGGAAATAAAAGCTTTATTTTTGGCCATTTGTGAAGTTTGAAATGAACTCGTATCATTCGTCGACTCTATAGGATACTAATATTTCGATCAAGTATCAGTTCTATTCCATTCCAAGTCTCGAGCCTATAATCCTTAATCCTTTTTTTATTTGTGATTCAGTACAGCGATTGGTCCTTTAATTTATAAAAAATAGATAAAAACAATATACAATATAGAAATACAAAAATATACTAATAAAGAATCCGTAAATGAATAAAAAAATTCGAATATTATATATATAATAATAATATTCTTTCAATATATATCAATTCCTCAAATTAGAATCAATTGTCTGCTTTGGATGAATACACGAAAGAGCCATTTCAAATTCAAATTAATGAAAATTATTCTAATTTCGATACGCAAGAACCCCTTTTATCAAGACATCAAAACATTAAAAAAAAAAACTCGCCGGTGACCCACAGTACAGGAATAATTAATAGAAATTATTTATTCCGAAATGTTTTGCTATATGAGATGAATCTAGTATTAGTATTTAAATTTCTTACTTCTTTGGTTACTGAATAGATTTCAGTGAATTTAAATACGCATAAAAAAAAATAATTTATGAACAAAAACTATTTCGTTTTATGGTTGTTCCGCGTACTTTTGTTCTAATCAGAGTTCAGCATAAAATTCAGTTAAGTTCTGCTATAGAAAAAAGAGAAAGAGAATTCTTGAGTTATAGTTTTTTCTTTTAAGAAAGCTTTCAATTTTTTTTTTTCAAAATACTTCAATTGGTACACACAAGAAATAAGCCAACTCAGCGGCTTTCTGTTCAATTTCTCGTAGAGTCCAATTCTTATCGATACGAGTCAAGGGAATGGACCCCTGGCCTCTGATTTCTATATAAAGTATGGGACGAGAAAAAATACCCTCTTTAACTTCTATTCTAATGGATTGAATGTCTTTCACAAGTAATCGCAGGAAGATCCGACGATTCTTTCCAGGAAATCCCCAACGAAAAATACACACTATTCCTTCTTTTATATCGAATCGATCATAACCGCTACCCACATTCCACACAATTGTGCACCACAAATATGAACTAATAAAAAGACCCGCAATTCCATAGAAAGACATCACGATTCCTTGTGGAAAAAAAATTATTTGCTGAGAGGGAAATAACGATATAAAATTCATACCAAGATAACTATAAGTTCCAACCAATAAAAACCCTAATGCACCTAAAAAAAGGATAAGGGCCCAGCAGAAATTACTCGGTTTTCGAGACCCCGCTATAAGTTCTATCCATATGCGGTCTGATCGACAACTCATACTATAGTAGATCTAGTTCCATTGTATTGTAATTGGGAGGTAGCATAACCCCAATAAATTTGACTTGAATTTGTTTGTTTCCGAAGTAACCCTCATCAACTAGCACTAATATGATGTGAAGCTTTAGGAGTAATTCATCAATTATTTACAGTTAACCAAAAAAAATAACATCCTTTTTTGCTCTATATGATTTCTTAGAGATATCCACAGACATGTAAATAGATTTACTTTCCGCTTCATAAATTTTCCCTATACCCTTTTTTTTTTCAAATAGATTTTGAAAAAGCTATGAGTCGTTTACTTATATATGATGTTTATGCATACCAACTTCTGCTCCTAGGAAACTACCTTATAAAATACTATTAATACTATATTCTACTAAATAGATATTTATGTTATGATCCAAGTAAACCTAAGTCTTTAAAAAAATAGATAAGATTAACCATAATACCTAAAAAATCTTGTTTTTTTGAACATGAAAAGATAAAGAAACCATAGCAATTGCCGGAAATACTAAGCCCACTAAAGGCACAAAAATAGCGGGTAAGTTGCTGATAGTTGTCATAGAATGGGTACCTCGATTTAATATTTATAACTGTTATTTTTTGTTATATTAACATTTATAACCTGTTATTGTTATAAAGAGATCTTATACTTCATATATAATTATATATAATTATACTTAAGTGAGTGTTGAATATATACAAAATGAGATATAAAATATAAGAGTATAGTATGTATATATATTAAGATATAATAAGGAAGAAATAGAATAGGTAGCAGAAATACTAATATATAAAGAGATACTAATATATAATCTATTATAGTAAGTATATAATTATAATAAATGGAATGGAAATAAAAAGTTTAAATAAACGGGCTTATACATATTTCTATATGAAATAGATGTATGATAATCCACTTATTTTTTTTTTATTATTCTTAATTTTTAGTCTATTTATTCTAAATTTTTTATATTCTATTAGAATATTAATTTAATATCGAGAAAATTTAATACCCCCCCTAATTGTTTCTACAATCTAATCTTATGTTACCGAAGAAAAAAAACTCTTCATACTTTTACTTTTATTTCTAGAAACTAAATTAGACTAAATAACTACTTAGTTGCCCCCAAACAAATAATAAAATGTAGAATAAATGGAATCATTTAATTATTAATATTAAATTAATAAATTAAGGGTTATACGTTTCTACTTTAATTGAATTTTCATTCAAAGCAAAGAAAGCGTGTAGCTCAAATAATTCACTCAAAACTCCTTTTAATGGATTACGTGGTACGATTGGATCAAATAAGCCCTTATGAAATAAATATTCAGCTACTTGTGAACCCTCAGGTACTGTCTTATTCAATGTTTGTTCAATTACTCTTTTACCAGCAAATGCAATGTAGGCATCGGGTTCGGCAATAATGATATCTCCCAACATCCCAAAACTAGCTGTCACCCCACCCGTAGTTGGAGATGTAAGGATTGCTACATAAAATAACTTTTTATTTGATTGATAATCGTATAAAGCAGAAGATATTTTAGCCATTTGCATCAAGCTGAAACTTCCTTCTTGCATGCGTGCTCCTCCGGAAGCACACACTAGAATAAGAGGTAAAATTTGATTGGTAGCATATTCA